TGTTTAAGTCTTATTTCTACACACGTCTTTTTTTAGGAGGTCGACATCCATTATGTGGCATAGGTGTTACATCACGTACGAAACTTAATAGTATACCACTTCTACGAATGGCTCGTAATGCTCCATCTCTTCCGAGACCGGGGCCTTTTACCATAACTTCTGCTCGTTGCATACCCCGATCCACTACTGTATGAATAGCCATATAAGCCGCTTCTTGAGCAGCATAAGGTGTTCCTTTTCTTGGGCCTTTTAATTTAGAAGGACAAGAACCCGCGGAGGCCCAAGAAACCACCCGACCTCGTACATCTGTAACAGTTACAATGGTATTGTTGAAACTCGCTTGAACATGAATAACTCCTTTTGGTATTCTACGTCCATTTTTACGTGAACCAATTCTTGGTATGGGTTTTGTCATATTTTATTATCTCATAAATATGAGTCAGAAATATACAGAAATATACGGAGATATCTATCTCATGCTAAAACGGATCCTTTCTTTTTTTTTTACAAAAATCCTTCCTTTAGTTTATAAAGTTCTTTTTTAGAAAGATTACCCTTGTCTTTGTTTATGTCTCGGATTGGAACAAATAACTATAATCCGTCCACGCCTGCGGATCAGTCTACATTTTTCACAAATTTTACGAACAGAAGCCCTTATTTTCATATTTAGAATTCCTTACCTTAATTCTGAATCTACTCCTTGAAAAAAAAAAATAATAATAATAAATTTATTGGTTTTGTAACGTCGAATTGTATCCCCACGAAAGGAATATTTAAAGCATCACCTAATCGTTCAAATCTTTCTTGCGAAGTCTATAAATTATATATACGTCCTCTGGTTGAATCATAAGGACTTACTTCGATTTTCACTCTATCTCCTGGTAGTATCCGTCGCCGGATCTTCCCTGAAACATACTCCAGAATTGGATCTTCATTATCTAAACAGACTTGGAACATGCCGTTTGGAGTTGATTCAGTAATTAAACCTTCATGAATCAATTTTTGTTCTTTCATTCCAGGTAACCCCCCTGAAGTATCAACTAATAAACTAATAGAGGAAGGGTTATATAACTAACTTTTCCTCTCTATTTCACAAATAAATGGAAAGGAAGTTAGAGATAAAATTAGGATACCCGAGGGGGAGGATCAACATATATAACACAAAAGTTCTCCCCCAATTCTTTCTAGTCGAGCTTCTCGATCTGTCATTATACCCCGAGAAGTAGAAAGAATTACAATCCCCATTCCGCCTAAAATCTTAGGAATTCGTTGATAGTTGGAATAGATTCGTAGACCGGGTCGGCTGATACGCTTGAAAATAGTTCTATATGTCCCTTTTCTAGTCCTTCTATGTCGCAGGGTTGAAACCAAGAAATATTTGTGACCTTCTTGATGTTTCCGAACGTTTTCAATAAAACCCTCTTGTAGAAGTATTTTCACAATGTTTTCGGCGATATTAGTAGATGCTATTCGAACCGTTCCTTTTTTATCCATGTCAGCATTTCTTATCGAAGTTATTATATTGGCAATAGTATCCTTACCCATGAAGAACTATAATTATTGTTACCTCCTAATTTTGATATAATCAACATGTTTTTTCTTTCTTTTATTTTCATTTATATATTATTCACATTTTTATAAAGTTTATAAAGTATATGCGTGAGACACAATCTATTAATTGATCTATTTCAGATACCCTACTAGATCCTAGTCTAATCCACTAGTATTTATAATACCTCGGGAGCTAATGAAACTATTTTAGTAAAATTAAACTGTCTCAATTCCTGAGCGATCGCACCAAAAACTCGAGTTCCTTTTGGATTTCCTTTTTGATCAATAACAACTGCGGCATTGTCATCATATCGTATTATCATACCGTCGTCACGTTTGAGTTCTTTACATGTACGTACAATTACAGCCCTAATTACTTCTGATCTTTCTAGAGGCATATTGGGTACTGCTTCTTTGATTACAGCAACAATAACGTCACCAATATGAGCATATCGGTGATTACCAGCTCCTATGATTCGAATACACATCAATTTTCGAGCTCCGCTGTTATCCGCTACATTCAAAAGGGTCTGAGGTTGAATCATATCATTTTTATTTTAATCTGTTATTTCAATACAAAGAATGAAGGAAAAAAAAAAAAAGAAATATTATCTGTCCAGAAATAAATAAACTTGCGTTTTTCATCCTCAATACCTTTTTGTCTACTTCTATACCCCTATCCTGCAATAATGAATTGAGTTTGTATAGGCATCTTGCACGCAGCTATTTCAATAGCTGCTCTGGCTACGGTTTCCGAGATTCCGCCCATTTCATAAAGTATTCGACCCGGTTTAACAACAGATACCCAATATTCAGGGGATCCCTTCCCCGAACCCATACGTGTTTCCGTAGGTCTGACTGTAACAGGTTTGTCGGGAAATATGCGTACCCATATTTTTCCACCACGACGCACATATCGTGTCATTGCTCTCCGTCCTGCTTCTATTTGTCTAGCCGTGATCCAAGCGGGTTCAAGTGCCTGAAGAGCATATCGGCCGAAGCAAATATGTTTGCCTCGACAAGATACTCCCTTCATTCTTCCTCTATGTTGTTTACGAAATCTGGTTCTTTTGGGGTTATAGTTGATGGTTGTTTCTTAATTCCATCTCTACTGCAGAACCGGACATGAGAGTTTCTTCTCATCCAGCTCCTCGCGAATGAAATGATTCAATGCTATTCCAGATACACATGTATCTAATAAATAATACACTTAGTAATAGAGTAATGGGATTTTTTGATATTTCATTTGTTATTGTTATATAGTAAGCTGTATATACAAGATATACAGTCGAACGTATATCTTTTTTTTATGTATATTTATAGATAATTATTATTTTTACTCCTATCAATCACACCAAAATATATTAATTTTTAATTTCATATATTAATTTAATCCAATACCAATATACCAATAAATAAAGGTTCGCGGGCGAATATTGACTCTTTCTTTATTTATTCGTCTGGTTAATCCACCGCGGCCATTTAGAATAAATCAATTTGTTCTTGGTTCGTTCCGCCATCCCACCCAATGAATCATTAGGATTCGTTTTCAATAGAATCCTATACAATCACGGGTTCTGTCGTTCCCATAGCTTCGCCATTAATGGTTAGGCCTGAATTCTGCAATGGAGCCCCCAAAAAAATTTGTTCCCGTGCGGATCAATCTCCTCAGTTTCTATTAACCCTGGGCTCTTTATTATTTTATTTATACTTTATTATTTTATTTATATCAGTATTGATGCTTTATCACACTGCCTTTTATGAGATGATTCATAGACCATACATATTGGAATCATATATCATTGATATTTTTGTTCTCTCTTTCTATCATCTTCTATTTATCCACATCCCTCCATTTTTGTTTCACAACCGAGAATCAGATTTTTCTATATAAATATAAATGGAAATGGAAAAATTTTCAGTTGCTACAACTATATGATCGATCCAGTCATATAGTGACTGTTTCTTGGAATCTCGACAATACGAAGCAATAAGTTGGTTATTAGTTTATATAGTTACTAAGTTCATAATACATAGTAGGGGTCGGTCAATTCTTTTTGTTTTTTGAATCCCAACTAGCAACTCTAAATAAAAAAACTAACGAATCACACACTAAGCATAGCAATTAATTATACTAAATATAAATATAAATGATCAATCTAATTTTTATTCAACCTTATAGAATTGTTAATCTTTCTTTGATTTAATGGAAAAAGAATGAAACAGTTTGTAATTTTGTCTTCTATCACTGAACCAAATGGAAAGATAAATAAAGGTCCATTAGTCTTCGTCTACAAATATCCAAATTTTTATGCCTAATACTCCATAGATAGTTCGAATTGGATAGGAACAATAATCAATTTTAGCGCGAATTGTTTGTAGGGGAACCCTACCTTCTCTGATCCATTCGACACGCGCAATTTCTTTTCCGTCGATACGCCCTGCGATTTGCACTTGAATTCCTTTTGTATCTGCTTGTTCAGTTAATTCAATAGCTTTTTTCATTGCCTTTCGAAACGAAACTCTACTTTTTAATTGTAAAGCTATATATTCCGCAAGAATATTAGGTTGGCCATAAGGTTTTTCAACTTTTGTAATAGCAATGTTGAGTCTTCGGTTCACAGAATGAAATTCCTTTTGTACATTCATCTGTAATTCTTCCATTCCTCGCGTTTGGCCCTCTATTAATAAATTTTGGAATCCAATATATATTATTACTTGGGTCAAATCGATTCTTTTTTTAATTCCTATACGTGCAATTCCTTCGAAACCCAAAGATGTTTTCTTATTTTTTTGTACATATTTCTTGATACAATTCCTTATTTTTTCATCTTCCTTTAGTCCCTCATAAAAATATTTTGGTTGTTCGAACCAAAAGGAATGATGATTTTGGTTTGTACCGAGTCTGAAACCAAGTGGATTTATTTTTTGTCCCATATTTTTATTTTATATTTTTATACCATTTATAGGTAATATAAGCACTTATAATTATAAATTTATAAATGATTTTCTTCTATCCTTCAATACAATTTTGATATGACAAGTGGATCTTTTTATCGGATAACTCCGTCCTCGAGCTCTAGGTCTTAACTTTTTCACAATAGCACCCCCATTGACTTCAGCTTGACTAATAAATAAATTCACTTCCTTCAAGCCCAGGTTATGAGTAGCGTTTGATGCTGCAGAATAAACCAATTTCAAAATGGGATAAGATGCCCAATAAGGCATGAGTTCCAGTATCATAAGTGTGTCCGCATAGGAACGCCCGCGAATCTGATCAATTACTCTTCGTGCTTTGAAAACAGACATACATATATGTTGAGCTAAAACTTTTACTTCTGTACTCGAACGCGAGTTCTTTCTCCTTATCATAAGGTTATCCCCCACCAATGAATAAAAAGTGCCTTCTTTATCTACTTACTTTATTTTCTATTTTGAATTTTAGATTA